TATAAATTTTTGGAATAAAAGGATTCGAACCTTTGAATAATCGTACCAAAAACGAGTGCCTTTCCGCTTGGCTATATTCCATTTCTTAAAATTAAGTTTTACAGTGCAATTAATGCTTATTTAATTAGTAAAAAAATAAAATGGATTAAAAAATAGATAATCTAAAACGCAAGACTATTTTTTATTCGATTCTTTTTTTCTCTATAAGGGTTAAATTTTATTTGTATTTCTACTTATCTTGATTTCAGTTTTGTATTTATTAACTTATCTCATTTTTTTAATTTTTACATAAAATATTTAGTTTTTATTAAAATTTTAATGATTTAGTAGAATTTATGCCCCTCTTCTTATATATTCTATTTTACAAAATTCATTCTACCCTTTTACTTTTTTTGACTCACTTTCTTCTCTTTCCTCTATAAGGGTTGAATTTTATTTGTATTTTTACTCATCTCGATTCTAGCCTTGTGGTTATTAACGGATCCCATTTTTTTTAATTTACTAAAAGAAAGAATTTATGCTTTGATTTTTATCAAAGTTTTAGTCAGCCCATAAATTTTGGAGTATCTTCTTCTCTATTTTAACAAACTTCTTTCTATTTGTTTTCCCTTAGTCTACTTTAAGTATTTTCAACTTTTTTCTCCTAGTCCCGACCCAATTTCTTTTCTTTCCTCTATAAGGGTTGAATTTTATTTGTATTTTTACTCATCTTGATTTTAGCCTTGTGATTATTAGCTTATCCCATTTTTTTAACTTGGCATAGGATAAAGCCCGCATTTTGATTTTTGTGCTAATTTGAGCCTTTCATTTACTCACTCAAACTTAGTGAATCCTGTAATTTTTGAATTTTTGTTTTCTTTTTCCTTTTTTCCAATTTTAATAGATTATCTAATCAAAAAATTACACAGAATAATGTTCACAAAGAAAAATAAATATAAGATTGAAATATAAAAAAGTTAATACTAAAAATAGATCGAATATAATATCTAATAAAAATTAAATAAACTAATCAGTATAGGTTAAAATTTTGATGAACAAAGATAAAATTCAACCCTTAAAAAATAGATACAAAACCTATCAAATTACTGAATTTAAGTTTAGACATATAAGGTTCTAATTTTGACGGAAATCAAAATGTGGCCTTTATCCTATGCCAAGTTAAAAAAATGGGATAAGCTAATAATCACAAGGCTAAAATCAAGATAAGTAAAAATACAAATAAAATTCAACCCTTATAGAGGAAAGAGAAGAAAGTGAGTCAAAAAAAAGTAAAGTGGGATATTATAAAAAAATTAAATGGAAAGAAATGTCCATAAGAATTTAATTATGATAAACTTCAAAATATAGATCCGCATTTAATTTAAGAATATGGGATAATGAGTTAAAATATTATAATAAAATTCAACCTTTATATAGAAAAATAAAAAATTGAATAAAAAAATTAGAGAAGGTTTCATAGAGATTCTAATTCTTTATCAATTACTTATACGTTTATAAATAAATTAATAAAGTAAATATCACGTTATTTAATTTTATTTTATTGTCAAACGCAGAGTATAAATAATATATACAAGTATTAAATTTTTTTGCTCTACAACTATATTTAAATAAATTTATTAAAATGCCAATTAAAAATAAAGAAAGAGAATTAGTTATTTCTTCTGAAAATTTAGAAAATTTACCGGATGATAATTTGCTTTTTTCTCAAAATTTGAATTTACAAATTAATGAAGAAAATACAATGGATGTTTATACTTTGTCAACTAGAGATGATCCTACTTTAAACTCTTTGTTTAATAGTCAGATCAATGGTGTAGTTGATTTAACCGAAGCTATATTTCCAAATTCTACACGTCAAGTACGTTACAAGTCCGAGGATGTAGATATTGAAAATTTAAAGATGCATACATTTGAATTGTATCAGTTAAATTTCAAAAAAAAAGAAGTGCAAAGTGACCAACTTGCCTTTCGTGATTTCACCGAAATTGAAAATTCATCTGAATTTAAAGACTCGGAGCTTTTAGCTAAATATAATGCTTTAACCACAGAAGAATCTTATCGTACATCATATATTAATTCTCACATTGACGTTTCTTTAATGAATAATGAAGCTTTTTTAACTTTAGCAGAACAATCTAGGATGTTGATAACTAGAATTTTAGCATTTGTAAAAGCAGATGACGTATCCTTTACAGCGTTATTACGTTATCTTCGAGTGTTAGCAGATCCAACTTCTATTAATGATCTTGATATATTTGTTGACGCAAAAGATTATTTTAGAAAGGCTCTTCTTAGTTGCTATAATTTATTTCTATACAGTTCCACGTTTGTAGCTTGTACATTATTTCAAGATAATAACGTTGATCCTAATCGATTAAAATATGCGGCAATTGCAATGACTCTGATTAAAATACTTCATAATACTAATTTATCTGTTGGTATTGCAAAAACAGAAACTAATTATTTTTTTAAAAGTATGCGAGAATCATTACAATTTAAATATTACATTCCTAAATTATCAGAATATATATTACCTAAATTTCCAGATTTTTTAAAAACTAGTTTTAAAAATATGTCGCCTTTTGTAAAACGATCTTGTTTATTTGTCATACAATCAACAAGTCTTGCGATTTGTGGTTATGTGATTAATGAAAATTCAGACAACCTTTTAACGATCTCACAAAATAATACTCATCAATTAAATTTAAGCCTTGCTCAGAGTCGTACTGATTGGTTTGATAAATTTTTAGAAATCGTATTTTTTAGTTTTTCTAATATTTAATGTTTATTTAAATTCGCTAATTCTAAACAAATTATAAAATGTCAACTAAAACAATTTTAAAACCATTCTTTGAGCCAATAGAAATAGTAATTAAAGAATTTTATATATTTATACTTAATTTGACTCCTTCTTATGCAGTCATAACAAGGTTAATATTTATGAGTATTTTAATTTCAAAGATTATTCTTGTTGTACCCGGTTCTTCTTTAAAAATGCCTATTCTTTATAATGCAGCGAGTCTTTATTTAAATGAAATAACACAAATCTGGTCGGAATTTAAGTCTTTCTTTTATTCTTTAACAACTTATTTTCAACAAAATTCTGTGCTATATCAAGAAAAAAGTTTACTCGTAGTTGAAAATACTATGTATAAAGAATTGTTAGAGTCTTTAAAATTAGAAAATCATACATTAAATTTAGAATTGCGAACTGCCCAAGAAGCGAACGCACAATACAAAGCTGAAAATTCATTATTGTTAAAAGAATTGTCTAGATCAAAAACTATTAATCAATTTGATAACATTATAAGAATAGTGGGTTCTATTATTGGTGTTGCGAACATTTTTACAAATTGTCTAAATCTGGGTACAATGTTCTATAATTTTATAGTTCCTTCAAAAAAATTAGCTGAGGTTAGCTTATCAGTTCAAGATAAAGAATTATTAAAGGATACTCATAATTATGCAATGAAATCTGTTGAGTCTAAAATATTAGATCAAGCAGCTAATACTAAGCACTATAATATTTTTGATGGTGCAAAGAGTTTGTTTGATATTAGTCGTGAAGGTGGCTAATTTAAAAAATAATAAAATAAGTTACACCAAACCGCATCTTAGATATTTTACTAAAAAGATTTTAACTGTTTTATGACTATGTTAAACTATATATATATCATCCCTAATGGGATTTGAACCCATGTTATTGACGTGAAAGGTCAGCGTCCTAACCACTAGACGATAGGGACTTTACTATAAAAACCGTATTTTTTGAACAATAAACAATAATAAACAATAACGGACTCGAACCGCTAACCTTTTCGTTGTAAGCGAAACACTCTACCAATTGAGTTAATTGTTCTTAAAATTTTTAACTAAAAAAGTTTGTAGCTTTCGCTCTTAATATTTTTGAGCAATTCGCTAAAACAAGTGATTTATGGCTATATTCATCTTTACCTCCACTGAAAAAGTCGTCCAACCAGTATTTTAATTTTGTTAATTTTACTTTTGAACGTCTTTGTTTAAAATTAGAGGTATTGTTCAATATAACAAAACTTTCGTTTTTAATACCTAAATAAAAGTTTAAATTTGTTAAAGTTTGAGTTGCTTGGTAGTGAAAATAAATATAATTTTTGAAATTTAAAAGCTTTTTAGAATTAAAAATAATTAAATTATTATCTTTATTGTTTAAAAATGTAACTTGAGTTCTTAAAGATTTTAAAACTCTTCTTAATATTTGCCAATTACTTTTCGCAGATTTTCGAAAAATAAGTTTGGTAGTCCTCTTTACAAATCCTTCGGTATTTATAAAAGTTTCTTCATTTTCGTAAAATATAGTCGAAGGTAAATGAAGATAATGACTAAAATTTTGAGAGTTTGAAAATAGTTCATTATACAAATCTAAGTTTTTATCGTTACTTTGATTTAAAAATAACGAGTTTTGAGTATTTGTATTAGAATATTTCAGTAATTTTAACTCAGTTATTTTTTTTAGATTTGAAACATTATTAAGTGAAACATTTAAAAAATAGACAGAACTAAAATTATTTAAATCTTTACTATTTAGTGCACTAAAGTTATAAAGTGATTGGCTTCCTACTTCAGAAAGTGATGGACTTAATACATTTATTCCACTCCAAACTTTGTTAAAAACTTGAGCATATTTTAGTAGATTTAACAAACTTTCTGTATTATTTTTATTTCCGTTTCTTTTTAACAACTCATAGTTATAAATTATAATTGGGTTTTTTGCTGCTTTAAACTCTTGACAAGCTAAATTATTTCCTTCTAAAATTGTTTTTAATACCGATGTATTTGATCCTAAAGACGATACAGGAAAAGTTAAATCAATCAACGAACCTATTATTAGACATTTAAAGTTACCTTTAAAAAATCTTTGTCTTAAGTTTAAATTTAAGTAATACCCTTCATATCTTGGGTTACAAGATATTAACAAACATAATGAGGAGTTTGATAATCCAGCTTTACTTGTACTTGAATTAAGTTGAAGATTAGCTTCTAAATCATTATTGTTATTAATATTTTCAGCTCGCTTAATTTTGACAAAAGATTTTTTTTGTTCTAAAATATTTAGCAAACTTAGTACTTCAATACTTAAATTTTCAAAAACAATCAGGAAAAAATTATTTTTACTTTGTTGAGTCTTACAATATTCAAACACATATAGTGTTTCTACTAATTGTTTTAAGATTTTAAACCAAGACTTATTGTTTAAATCTTGGTTTTTATTACCCTCTGCCTCCCAAATTCCAAATATTCCGTCAAAAAATTGACGTCCTTTATCAGTTAGCCATGTGTTTTGAGAGTGTATATTAAAATCTGGTTCAATTTGAACAACCTGATCTTTACTTATATACGCTCTTGTATTTGATCCAAATCCATCTGTTGGGTCAATACTTTCTAATTTTTCAATATCCCATCCTCTTAGTTCAAAAGGAAAACTTTTAAGAGTTAAAGCACCGATTTGTAATTAATTATTTTGTTCGTAATTGTTTATAAATATATGTAATATATAACATTGCCAAGCTAAATAGTATAAAAAGAAGAGTAGAAAGTCTTTTACCTTTATCTAGAATAGATACACTCATTAAAACAATAAAGATGATCCATAATAATAACAGTTTCATGGACGTTTTTTGAGTTCTAGTATCGTTTAGATGTTAATGATCCAACGGGACATAAATCGATAACGTTTCCTGATAATTCAGACGATAAAACTAAATCTACGTATGTACCGATTTCACTGTGTGTTCCACGTCCAAACATACCAAGTTCTTCAACTCCAGCTATTTCTTTAGCAAATCTCACACATCTAGTACAGTGAATACATCGGGTCATTACTGTTTTTACGATAGGCCCTAAATCTTTATCACTTACTATCCGTTTAAATTTATAAAATCGTCTTTTAGTAAAACCAAAAAATAAAGACTGATCTTGTAAATCACAGTCTCCTCCTTGATCACAAATAGGACAATCTAACGGGTGATTTAATAATAGAAATTCTAAAATATTTTCTCGCGCTTTTTTAATTAAAACACTATCATGGTACACGCTTGTATTATACAAAGCGGCACTAGCGTTCGTAGCACAAGATACAACAGGTTTCATTGAATTTTTTAATTCTACTAAACAAACTCTACAATTTCCAGCTATAGATAAGTCATTGTGGTAACAGTAGTGTGGTACTGAAATACCACATGCTATTAAATAAGCAATTAATGAAGTTTTATTATTTATTTTCATTTTTTTATTTTTACAGAGAATGTAGTTTAATGGTTAAAACATCGACCTGTCACGTCGAAGACTGCGGGTTCGAGTCCCGTCTTTTTCGAATTTTTTATTAAATTTTATTAGTTAATTTTTTTTTTATAGGATCTAACTGAATAGAATTTTTTAATCGGTAAAAAACTGTTATAATAGCAAGACCGATTGCTGACTCTGCAGCAGCTATTGTTAGTACAAATATGACAAAAATTTGGCCAATAATATCATCTAAATAGATAGAAAATGCTGCAAAGTTTAAGTTTATAGCAAGTAATAAAAGTTCAATTGACATAATAGTTATTAAAATATTTTTACGATTAAAAATTATTCCTGCCAATCCAATAACAAAAACCAAAGAAGTTGTAATTAATAAATAATTTATATTGATAGTTAACATATGAATTTTGCTAGGTATACTGGGATTCGAACCCAGGGCCGGTGGATTAAAAGTCCAATGCTCTACCAAACTGAGCTACATACCCTTTTATTGAAATACAAAATTATTAAACAGCGAATAATAATAAGAAAACGATCATTAAAACGAATAAAGCAATAGCTTCAGTTAAAGCAAATCCTAAAATTGCCATTTTAAATAACTCGTCTTTCAGTGAAGGATTTCTAGAAATACCTAGAACTAAAGCACTGAATACAGCACCTATTCCTACTCCTGCTCCTGCTAATCCAATTGTTGCTAATCCTGCTCCGATAAATTTAGCTGATTGTGGTAACATAACCATTAATTGTATGGTTTATAAACGACCTTATATTTTTAATATATTGGTCAAACTTTTTATCTGTGTCTTTTGTTTTATTTATAAGAAAAATTAAATAAAAATTTTTGTTCTAACAGGTAGCTTTGCGCCTCCTGCTTTTAAAGCGTTAAAAACGACGTTAAAATTCAAGCCTGTCACTTCGAACAAAGTAGTTCCACCTCGAACTCGAGCAGCCCAGTGAGAAAATTGTCCTTTCCCTTTACCCATTCTTATTCCTGTTGGTTTTGATGTAATTGATATATCAGGAAAAATTTTTATCCATATTTTCCCTTTTCGTTTTATTTTTCTAACTATCGCTTTCCTCGCGGCTTCTATTTGTCTAGCGTTTATAAGACCCGATTCTAAAGCTTTTAGTCCAACATTTCCGAAGCTTAACTTGTTAGATTTAAACTCAAGCTTTTTTAATCGGCCTTTTCTTGCTTTTTTATATTTAGTTTGTTTTGGTCCTGTAAACATTTTATAATATTATCTAGTGTATTTAATAATGTTAATTTGTTACTTTTCGCATATCCAAACTTTTACACCTAATGTTCCATTGGCTGTAAATGAAGATGCTTCAGAATAGTCAATTTTAGAATTGATTGTCATTGCAGGTACACCATTCTTAATCTCTAAAATTTTATGTCTTGCTCTAGGAGCTCCATTGACTCGACCTTTAATTTGGATCTTAATTCCTTTAATATATGAAAAAGCTTTCGTATGGAATTGTGTTAACGTATTTTTTAAGAATCTAATAAAAAAATTATGCCTTTTTTGTTTTTGTAATTCTTGTGCAATAAATTTAGCTAATAATTCAGCAGAATTTTTTTGTATTACAGATAAAAACATAATATCTATTCCTTCTTTGAAAAATTTGTTTTTTTCATATTTTCGAAGTCTCACTAAATTTTTCTTTAATGTTTTTATATTTTTTTTGGTAATTTCTTGCTTAATTTCAGCATTAATTGGTTTTAACACTAAAGAAAAGTTTATTTTTTGTTTTGTAAACAAAGATAAACTTTCAAAGAATTTAGTTAAAAAAGTATTCGAATTAAAAGAGGAAATATTATCGTATTTTTTAGATATATTGTAATTCGCAAAATATTTTAAAAATCGAGCTCTTGTAGCTGATGGTATTCTTTTTAAACCAACCAAGCCGTTTTTGCTCATTTTGTTGGAGCCTGTTAAGATTGTATTGCCTGGTTGTAATTCAGAATTATTTTCTTTATATTTTTCTGAAGCTTTTCTATAAAAATTACGTTTTCTTGTATGATTTATTAACTTAACGTAATCTGTTGAATATTTTACTTTTTTAGGTAGGAACTTTATTTTTCGATCTTCATGAATTACGTTTTTAATAATAGAATTAGCTTTTAATGTAGAAAAATAAGATACAAAAATATAAAGTGTGCTATTAAAAAAACTCAATTTTAAGTCATGAACACTAAGACCGTATGAATTAAAGAATTGCTTTATAAAGTTTTCTATTTCTATATTTTTAAAGTTGTATATAGGAGATTCTAAAGATTTTTTTTCAATGTATTTAGCTTTTGAAGCGTATGTTTTATCTATTCTTAATATAATAGGATTAGCTTTTCTGCCCATGTTTTATTTTTTTGATTTTTTTTTAAAAACAAATTTGGCCCGTGTAGGTACAAATTCTCCAAACTTATGCCCAATCATAGAATCAGTAACTGATATATCTATATACTTTTTTCCATTATAAACTTGAAAATCCAATCCAACAAATTTTGGTATTATTTCGGAATTTTTCGACATAAAATATATATTTTTCTTGGGATTAGCTTTTTTTAAGTTTAAGTATTTAGGATCGATGTAAGGTCCTTTCCATTTAGATCTACTCATTTATTTTTTTATTATTGCTTTATTTCTAGAGTTACTTGTTTTACCTTTTTTATTATTTTTTCCCCAAGGTGTTTTATCTTTTCCAGATTTTTTTCCTTCACCACCTCCGTGTGGGTGATCAATAGGATTCATAGCTACACCTCGTACGGTTGGTCTATTATTTAGCCAACGTGACCTACCTGCTTTTCCAAGTTTTGTCAAGAAAGTAAGTTCATTTGAAACGATTCCAATAGTTGCGTAGCATTGCGGTGATATAAATCTAGTTTCACCAGAACTAAGCTCAATTTTGGCGTATTTAAATGTTTTTTCTTTTAATTTTGAAAAAGTTCCAGCAGCTCTGCTAATTTGAGCAGGTTTCGATACTGTTGGCGATATATTATGAATATAACTTCCAACAGGTATATTAGAAATGGGTAGAGAGTGACCAATTTTAGGTTCTGCTTTTAAGCCAGATTTTACTATATCTCCTATTTTTAAATCGTTGGGAGCTAGTATATAAAAAAATTTTTTTTGTTCGGTATCGTAGATTGAAGCAATGCTTGCATTTCTATTAGGATCGTATTCGATACTTGTTGTAATTCCTACAGAATGATTAGTTCTATAAAAATTTATAGTTCTATATTTTCGTTTATGTCCTCCACCTTTATGGTTTACGGTAATTTTACCAGAATTGTTTCTACCGAATGACCGTGTTATTGATTTTATGTGTTTTTTAAAAAAAGGTTTCTTATCTAGATGTTTTTTATCTAATTGTACTAAATGTCTTTGAGAAGAAGTTGTAAGCTTTTCAGTTTTAAAATTCATTTACTATTTATTTTCTAATTTTAGAATGAGTGAAAAAAATTATACTAAATTTTTTGATTTAAACAAATTTTTGCGATTTATTAATTTAAAAAAACAATATTTTAAACAGCTAAAAAATAAAGAAAGATTCTTATCTCAGATGAAAGAAAAGAACTACAAGTATTTAAATACTTCTTTAGCTAATAATAATAGACAACCATCAAACTTTGTTGATAATTTGATAACTTACGTTATTGATCTAAAGTTTTCAAGATCCAATACGCTTTTGCACGTAATGGATTTTTCTGGTAAATTAAAATTTTTTTACTCTGCAGGTTCTGTTAAATATTCAGGTAAAAATAAAAAGTCTCGATATATGATCTTCAGAGATTTGTACCGTATATTAGTTTCTAAGTTAGCATTCTTAAAAGGAAAACCTGTAGCTTTGCATTTAACTAATGTCGGTATCAATAAAACTTGGATAGTTAAAAAGTTAAAAAAACGCTTTTTTATAAAATGTGTAAAAACATTTAACTTACATCCTCATAATGGGTGTAGAAAGCGAAAAATGCGACGTAAAAAATTTAAGAAAAAAAAATAAAGTCTGTATAATTTATGTCTAGACTTTATCGCACGAAGAAATGGCTGAGCGGTTTAAAGCGGCAGACTGTAAATCTGTTGAGTTTTCTCATCGTAGGTTCGAATCCTGCTTTCTTCAGTTTTTCGAAATATAACGCAGCGGTAGCGTGTCTGCTTTGGGAGCAGAAAGTCATGTGTTCGAATCACATTATTTCGATAAATTATTTAAAATGTGAGATTTTATATTAGTTAGTTTAAATTGATATAGTAATAATTTACTTTCTCGATATTTTAATGAATTTGCGTACTTCACTTGGTTTAAAGAATAAATATTTTTATTCATTTTTATAGCTAAAAACACAAATGATTCTAGACTTAATAATTTTTTTTTAGATATAGTTAGGTTTTTGTTATTTTTGCTGTCAGATTTTATAAAAACTGTAAGACCATTCACTAATGGTTCAATATTTCGATAAACTGAATTTTTTAAAAGATTTTTTGAAGTTTTATTAAAAATTTTGGAATAAGAAAGATTTAGTTTTTTTAGTTCTTGTTCTGTTTTTGTTCCATCAGTAGAGTTTTGATTTATACTGTTGAAAAAAAAAAATAAATCACTAGTCTTTATATAGTTTTTTGTTTTTAGAATTTTATAATTCTTTAAAGTAAGCTCCATAAATTTTTATATGTATATACCAATAATTAGGCTTAGTAGGATTTGAACCTACGACTAAACCGTTATGAGCGGTACGTTCTACCACTGAACTATAAGCCTTCTTTAATTTTAAATTGTACAACACAAATGTAATTAAAAATGAGAAATATTAGTTTTAGACAAATTATTATTGTGATACTGGTTTTTTTTCTTCTATTTGGAGATTTTTTTAATCTTAAAAAAAAGGTCACAGTTTATTTAAACGATTTTAAAAATTACGTAAATAAAAAAAACAGGAAAAAAAGGACTTGAACCTTTGTCTTTTGGTTTTGGAAACCAACGCTCTACCAACTGAACTATTCTCCTTTTATAAAAAAATATGAAAAAATATATAATCGAATTAAAAAATAGATTTTTTTTGTTACTTTTAACATCTTTATCCATGCTTATAGTCGGTTACACATACAAAGAAAATTTATTATTTTTATTTTTAGAATCGGAAATGTTTACAAGAAATGAATTTCAAACTGACTATTTTATTTTTACAGATGTTTCTGAAGTATTTCTCGTGTATATTCAGCTTATTCTATTTTTAAATTTTCAAGTTACATTAGTGTATTTTTGTTACCATAGCTTTGTTTTTATGAGTAGCGGACTTTTTAAAAAAGAATATTATTACTCTCGTTACATTTTGAAAATATTAATTTTTGTCTGGCTTCTTTCTATATGCATTTCTAAATATATTTTTATACCTATCATGAGAGATTTTTTCTTTAATTTTCAAAATTTTAGCAGTATAAATTTACATTTTGAAGCTAAATTAAATCAATATTTTGATTTTTATGTCAAATTTTACTATATGTTCATTTTTTATTGTCAAATTTTCACATTATTGTTTTTTTTGCTGGACTATGTCAATACAAATATTAGAATGATAAAAAAGTTTCGTAAACTTTATTATTACTGGTTTATATTGTTTTCGACATTTATTAGCCCTCCTGATATTTTTAATCAAATTTTTATAAGTTTCTTTTTAATAACTCTATACGAATTCTTTATATTTCGCTTTGTGTTTAGATCTTATAACACTTTTAATTAGGTAACCAATTAAAACTGATTAATATTCCTACAGTAAATAATAAATATCCTAAGGTTAAAGGTAAAAAACACTTCCATCCTAAAAACATAAGCTGGTCGTATCTGTATCTTGGTAAAGTTGCTCTTGTAACAATAAAAAAAGTAGCTCCAATAAGAATTTTCAGACTTAACCATACAGGCCCTGGAATAATATTAAAAAAAAATATGTCTAAAGGTGGTAACCAACCGCCTAGAAATAAGATAGCTGAAAGCGTACTCATAAGAAGCATATTAGCATATTCCCCAAGAAAAAATAAAGCAAAAGTCATTGCTGAGTATTCTACGTTATATCCTGAAACTAACTCTGCTTCTGCTTCTGGCAAATCAAACGGGTGTCGATTAGTTTCTGCTAACATTGAAACATAAAAAATGATAAAAATAGGTAATAACGGAAAAATAAACCAAATTTTTTTTTGTGCTAATACAATAGTGCTTAGATTAAAAGATCCCGCACAAATAGCAACACTTAAAACAGTAAACCCTATAGATATTTCATAAGATATCATTTGAGCTGCAGATCTTAATGCTCCTAGATAAGCATATTTAGAGTTACTTGACCAACCTGCAAAAAGAATACCGTAAACGTTTAATGATGAAATAGCAAATAGGTATAATATACCTAAATTTATGTCACAAAGAACTGCACCTTCAGAAAAAGGTATAACAGACCAACCTATTAAGCTCAATATAAAAGATAAAGAAGGGGCTAATAAAAAAATACCCGTATTGGCACTTGCAGGTAGTGTTGTCTCTTTTGCAAATAATTTTAGGCCATCAGCCAGTGGTTGTAGTAAACCTATATAACCTACAACGTTAGGTCCTCTACGTCTTTGAATAGAACCCATAATTTTCCGTTCTGCGATAGTAAAATAAGCAACGGCGATTAATAATGGAACAACAATACTAAGAATTTTTAAAATAGTAATTAATATTAAGATCATGGATTTTTTAGGCTAAAACCGGATTTGAACCGATATTTTAAGATTTGCAATCTAACACATTAACCTGATTTATGTTATTTAGCCTTTTAGAGTTAGGATAAGGTGGGATTCGAACCCACGGTATTTGTTCAATACAATAGTTTTCAAAACTAACGCCTTAAACCACTCGACCACTTATCCAGAAGAAGCAAGTAAAGGGATTCGAACCCTTATCTTTAATCTTGGCAAGATTACACTCTACCAATTGAGTTATACCTGCTTTTTATTTTTTTTCAAATGGTATTTTTAGTGAATTAAAAATAAATTGTAGTTCTTCTTTTTTTTTTGATGTTGTTACTATTGTTACATGTAAATTACGTAAATTATTAAATAAATAATAATTTTCTTCTAATTCTTGGAAACTAAACGTATCAGCTAATTCATAAGAAAAAATATTTTCTTTCATTTTTTTGCTCGTTTTTAATCCTTCAAAATTTTTTAATTTAGGAAAAATGTCTATTAACATTTTAGTTAAAAACGCAAAGCTTTTCTTTTTTCTCAGTGTTACTTTACAACCTACAGGATGACCTTTTCTAATTTTCAATAAAACATTATTGTGTTTTGTTAAAGTTAAGGTACCTTTTTGATTTGTAATTAATTCTAAAGCTAACGCACTAGTTGACAAGGCTTTTAAGTCACTTGTTTTACATCCAAAGTTTAAAATAATTTTTTCTATTTGCGGTATTGTTTTCGTGTTTTTGTATAAAAACTTGTTAATTAAATCATATTTTAAAGTTTTAGAATAAAATTTTTCTATAAAGTTCATTTTAATTTTTTAAATTAACCCAGAAGACATACTTATAAATTTTTGAAATTTTTTCTTTTTCAATAATTTGGGCAGAGGTCCAATAATTCTTGTACTAACAGGATTCTCTTGTTTATTTACTAATACTACAGAGTTTTCGCCAAACCACATTTGTGAACCGTCCTTTTTTTTGTAAGGAACTTTTGTTCTTATAATCAATGCTTTATAAACTTCTCCCTTTTTAACTTTTGATGTGTTTTTTGATTTATTTCTAAGTTGTTGTACTGAGACTATAATATTGTCTCCTAATTTAGCATATTTTTTTCTAAATCCACCTAAGACTCTTATACATCTCACAGTTTTAGCTCCTGAATTATCGGAAACCTTTAAAATAGTTTGTTGTTGAATCATAATTAATTGTTTGTATTTGCACTTATAGCTCAATTGGATAGAGCGTTGGATTTCGGTCCCAAAGGTTATAGGTTCAACTCCTATTAAGTGTACTAATTATACTTTAAAGTAAATTACTTCCATCTATAGTATCTGAAAAAATGTTTTTTAGCTAAAACATTTTTTTGTAATTCACTTTTGGTCTTTACACTCTCTCCTTTGTTTTTTGAGCAAATCAAGATTTCTTTTGATAGACTTTGACTATGGTTAAAATATTCAATATTTTTTTTTGAATTTTTTAAAATAAATTTCAGCGCCAGAGAAATTCTAGAGGTTCTAGTTTTTAAAAATCCAGGTATCTCTCGAAACCTGTTACCTTTACTCTTTTTCTTTTTTTTTAATTTAATTTTATGAAGTTTAAAAATAGGGGTTGAATGAATTAATGCTAATTGAAAAACTTTACTAAAACGTTTTGTTGAGCTTTTTTGTAACTCTTTTACGCTTTTCAATAAATTTTTTTCACTAGTTTCTTTTTTACCATTTAATGTTAAATGATTTATTAATTTGGTTTTTATTTTCATTTAGTTTTATTATAAAAATCTTTTTAGATTTTTTGTACCGTATTTAGACCTCGATGTTTTTCGGTCTTTTAATCCTGCGAAATCTAGCTTTCCTCTTACCAAATGGTATTTTACTCCAGGTAAATCTTTTACACGGCCGCCTCTCATTAATACAGTTGAGTACTCTTGAAGATTATGCCCTTCGCCTGGTATATATGCGTATACTCTTTTTTGGTTGGATAGTCGTAATTTTGTTAATTTACGTAAGGCTGAATTTGGTTTTCTAGGAGTTCTGAAAACAAGTTTTGTACAAATTCCTTTTTTTTGTGGACACCCTTCTAATGCAGGTGTTTTGTTTAATTTTTTTCTAGGTTTTCTTTTATTTTTTAAAAGTTGATTATAAGTAGGCATATCAATAAAATGTTATTTACCAAAAAGGGGACTCGAACCCCTACTCTTTAGAAGAACTAGAACCTAAACCTAGCATGTCTACCAATTCCATCATTCTGGCAAAATAATTTTTTTGTAACAAAAATTTTACTCGTTATCGGACTTGAACCGATACTCTTTATAGAAGAATCAGATTTTAAGTCTGACGTGTCTACCAATTCCACCAAACGAGCATTCATATCTTTATGTAAATCCCATGGCACAGCTTGATTCTTTAATTATTTTGCCTCTTCTTTGGTCTTTATTGGTTGTTTTAGTTATTTATTATAAAATCTCTATTGAAAGCTTACTTCCTTCATTTTTCGGTGTTAAAAAATTTCGAGAAAAAAAATTAGGATCACCAAATTTTTACTCTTTTAAAAGTAGCTTAAAATTTAAAAATTCATATAATAGTTTTTAAGAAAAACTATATGAATTTAATAGTATAGGGGGTATAACTTAATTGGTAGAGTGTATGCTTTGCAAGCATAAAGTTATCGGTTCGAGTCCGATTATCTCCATAAAATATATTTATATTAATGTAAAAGATTCTATTTAATTCTCTTCAGGCCGGATTTGAACCAACGTCCAGGTGGTTAACAGCCACTCGCTCTACCGCTGAGCTACTGAAGAAAAATTTATTGTTTATTTAAATCCACAAGAATTTTTTCTAAATTTAAGTTAAATAAAAATAAAGTAGAAGTGTTAATATTTTTTATATCGCCGAAAACAATTTGCATTGTTTTGTAATTAATGATCAAATGTTTTGGTGGTATTGGCCAATGAATAGCTTTTCTAATATTTGATTCAAATTGTTTATAGTATTTTGGTTCTATTGAAATTAAATCACCTTTGTTTAAATTATAAGATTTACTCTTTACAATTTTATTATTTACTAGAACGCGTCCGTGTGAAATAAATTGTTGCGCGTTCCTAACGCTGTGACAAAATTTAGATCTATATAAAACTAGATCTAGTCGTTTTTCGAGTAGTTCTATGAAAACTTTATTAATATTTTTATTTTTTTTGTTTTTAGCCTTTAAAATGCTATCCTTTAAAATTCTTTTTTGTGTATTACCTAGGAAAAGTTTTAAAGCTTTGTATGCTTGAAGTGTGTTTTTAAAATTCTTTTTATAAGCTGTATATCTATTAGGATGTTTTGAAACAACATATAAATCTTGGTTATTCGGTTTAAATTTTCTGTACCATTTTAATTTCCCTTTATAAAAATGAATAAACTTACCCCATTTTTTTTTGTCAAATTTTAGTACTTTTTTTCTATTTAATACATTTTCCCTAAGATTTATAAGTTTCTTATATAAAGGCTTAAATTTTGTATTTCTTTTTTTAAAAATCATTTTAATTAGTAGTTGTTATACCTTTTTAATTATTTTTTTATAGCTTTTTTTAGGTAATTTTTTATAATTCTCTTTAATAGATTTTTTGTTAGGTTTTTTCATTACCGCTTTGTAATGAGTTTTGATTACTTTTGTTGAACCTTTTCTTAAAGTTGAAATTAGTAATGAGTAAAATAAGTTATTTCGCGTTTTTTTACTCACAAATTTAAAATTACCAGGTACTTTATAACTAGGCTTATTAAAGCAGATGTTTAAATTTGTGTTTAGCATTACAACAGGAATCCTAGCAACGTAACCCTCATTTAATATGTCACTAGTATTATCTGAGTTGTTAATTATAATTACTAAATCAATATTTTTTTTTAGTTGAAATAAAAGTTCTGATATTTGATTTTTTGTGGTGTTTTTATTTTTTAATAAATTTGAAAAATTTGTATTCTTATTACTTATAGCTCCACTTAGCCATACTGAATTAGGAATAAAAATATGTTTAGTATTTTTAATTAATTCTTGTAGTTTTAAAGTGATATTAAAGGGTAGCCCAACAAATAAAATTCTTTTATTAAATACATTGTATTTATAAATTAAATAACAAATTTTTTTTAATCGATACTCAATATCTTCAATTTTGATATTTTCTAAGTATTGCTCTTTAGTATAAATTTTAGTTTGTATTAATTTAAGTTTTACTAGTTTATTTCTACGTTGTGGTATTTTTTTTATTTTCATAGAATTGTTTTTTAGATAACTTTTGTTTTTCTATTTAGACTTTCTTACCTTCTTTTATATTAATTTTTTCATTTTCATATAAAATACCCTTCCCTTTATATGGCTCAGGTTTCTTATAAGATCTAATTAATGCTGCCGTTTGAGTTATATTTTGGTAAGAATTTCCATATATAAACAATTTTATTCTTTTTAAACAAAAAATTTTGGCCTCTTCACTTATTTTAAAAAAGATTGGATGACTATAGCCTAATCTAAACATTAGTAATCTATTCTCAAAATTATCTACATCAAAAGTTCGATATCCAATACCAACAAATTTTAGTTTTTGATATAATAAATATGAAGTTTCTAGAATAACCTGCTTAATGAGTGCTGCAGTAGTTCCTTTTAGTGCATTAATATTTTTCTTTTGTTTGTTCGATATTTTTAAGCATGGCTCAGAGCTTACTGTAATTGTTTTTTGGTCTTCACTAAAAAACACCTTTAATTTTAGGTTTAAAGATTTTCTTTTTAAAGGACCTATAACCGTAAGTATGTTTTTATCAGACAAATATAAAATTGTAACGTGACTTGGTATTTTAATTATATATTTATTATTATGTGTTTTTTCCATAGATCAGTAGATTTTTTTACTTTATAATTATATACGGCTCACCTCCTATTTTTAATTTTTTACAATTATTAATTGATTGTAACCCTTTGTTTGTCGAAAATATAATAAAAGACTTTGTTGAATCTATTTTCCAAATTTGTTTTATTGAATAATAAACACGACGGCTAGGCTTTGATATCGATTTTATGGAACTGATAGCAGGACTGCCATTTTTATATTTTAAAAATATTTTAATTTTATTAGGGGACAAAACGTAACCAAGAATAAATCCTTCATCCCAAAGAATTTTTAAAAAAGATTCACATATTTTTTTCCTTTCGTTATATACAAAGTTTCTTCGAGAAAGTTGACCTTTTTTGATGGTATCAAACATACAATATAGATGATTTTTCATTCTAAATTTATTTTTGTCTAGAGGCAGGTTCGAACTGCCGACACAAGGATTTTCAGTCCTTTGCTCTACCGACTGAGCTATCTAAACTTTCTAGGAATTATTTATAATTAACTCTCCATATATATCAAACACTTTTAACATATTTAATGTCTGTATTTGTTTATTAGAAAATTGAGTTAAATTGTTAGCTCGTTTTTTGTTCATTTCCACAGATTGATTTAGTTTTTTTATATAATTTCTTATTTTAAAATTATTTGGATGAAACATCGAGATTTCTAAACTTTTTTCTTTTTTTTTATTCAAAGAAAGTTTAATTTTAAGTTTTAAATCTGATAAACTTTTTTCTTTAATATTTTTTAAGAAAAATAAATTTTTAAATTTATTAAAACTATAACTTGATAATTGTCTAGAAAACATATGACTCTCAAACTGTTCTTGAGCTTTTTTGTTTACATGTGGCGATTTTAAAATTGTTAGAATACGCCGTTTTGTTTTTTTCTTAAAATGCTTTTTTAAACCTGATTTTTTAAAATCGTTTAATAGAAATAAAAAAGCATTATTTAAAGAATTTTTATTTTTTGAAGAAAATGTTATGTGATAAGCTTTCATAAAAGTTTAATTATTGAAAATTATTAACTTCCGTCTTGGATATAAATACAAGTTAAAATAACAAATACGTAAGTTTGAATTAAAGCTACTCCTAATTCTAAACCAAATAATATAACAACAATGACCATTGGTAAAATTAGTCCTAAAGAAGTTAAATTTTCAAGCAGTAACATACTCCAAGCAAAACCAATAATAACTTTCAATAAGCTATGTCCAGCCATTAAGTTAATGAATAACCGCATACCTAAACTAATAGGTCGAGCAATGTAAGAAATAAACTCAATAGGAACTAAAATTAAAGCTAAAAAAAAGCTACTGTTTGCTGGAAGAAATAATGCAAATCCTTGCATTTTATACTTTTCAAAAGTCATAATAGTAATTCCGATGAAAATTGAAAATGATAAAGTAAAAGTAACAATTACATGACTTGTTGCTGTAAAAGTATAAGGTATTAAACCAATTAAGTTACTAAATAAAATAAAATTAAACACTACAGAAATAATTGGAACATATTTTTGATTATCTGTAGTTATTATATCAGAAATTAATTGAGCAGACGCTTCTGAAATACCTTCAATTGTTTTTTGCCATGCATTTGGGTTAAAATAAATTGATGTTTTTTGGAAAGAGCTAGCTTCTACTCGCGCGCTACTTAAATAAATAAGGCTTGAAAAAATAGTTAAGGCTAATATGTTAATTAATAAAAAGTTTGTTATTGAAAAGTCTAAATTTAAAAATTTAATATTTATTAATGATAATATTTGAAATTGTTCTAATGGAGCTTTTAGCATTTATGATAATAATTATATATATAAAATATATATTGAAATAAAAGGATTCGAACCTTTTGAAGACCCTCTTATCTATGTTTTCTGATAAGATTATTTCAATTACATGTGTAGTTTCATGACAGGAAAAAAGAAATTTACCAACTAGATTTTTTCATTCCATTTATCTTGCCCAATCGGATTAATTTTAAAAGAACATGTCGTGAAAAATTAGTAGTTTTATTAAATCTTTTTTTGTTTATAGTTGCTACACATCGATTTGAGAATTTAGTTTTATTATTAGTTGTTGATAATAAATTCAATTTTAAATACGCATTCCATCGTATCAAAGTAAAAAAGTTTGAGTTTTTGTAAATAGATTTTAATATTAAATATTTTTTTTCTATTTCAGAAAATTGTGATCTTAATTTCTTATCTTTCGCAAATAATTTTTTCATGCTTATTTTTTATTAAAAACTTCCCATGGTGAAATAAACTCAAAAGTTCTATATTCTTGAGCTAATTCTACATTTTCATATACAACTCGATTTTTTGTTACATTATATCGTGCTTCAGTATATCCACTTAAAGGAAAATCTTTTCTCAATGGGTAACCTTGAAAACCATAATCCGTTAATAACCGAGTTAAGCTTGAATGGTTAAGAAAAAATATACCATACATGTCAAAAATTTCAGATTCCCACCATCCTGCTGCCGGGAATACTTTTTGAATAGAGGATACTGGAGTTAATTCATCTGTTAAAATTTTTATTCTAACCCTTCCATTGTAATGAATACTCAAAAGATCATAGACAACTTGAAATCTATATAAGTTTTCAGGATAGTCTACTCCTGAGACACAAGTTAAAACTTTAAATCGATAATTAAAATGATTTTTAAGAACTTGCATTACGTGTACTATCGAGTTAGTTGGAGTTAAAAATACTGCTTCTTCTTCATTATAAAGTTCAAATCTTACGATTGGTAATATTTTAATTATATTTTCACTTATAGATAATAGCATTTATATTAATTTAAAATTTTAAATATTGTTTTTTATATTTAACAGATTGATAAGAAGTTTTAGTAAAATTGGTGGTTTGTTTTTTGTTTAAAAAAAAATTTTTGTGATCTTTATCGTAAGCTTTAAATTGCTTAAAAGCTGGATTAGATAAAGTAGTTAAATTTATACTTCCGTCAGATAATAACTGAATATGTTTTGTCATTTTTTTACCTATCAATTTCACCAAAAACAACGTCTAGAGTTCCAATAATAGTTACAACATCAGCTAGCATATGACCCCGTGACATGTAATCTAAAGCTTGCAGATGACCAAATCCTGGTGCTTTTATTTTACACCTATAAGGTTTATTGGTATTGTCTGAAACTAAATAAACACCAAATTCACCTTTTGGTGCTTCAGTTGCTGTATAAGTTTCATTAGCTGGAATAGAAATTCCATTTGTATACATTTTGAAATGATGAATCATACCTTCCATCGAAGATTTCATTTCAGTTCTAGTTGGTGGACATAATTTATTATCATTAGTCTTAACTAATCCTTCTGGAATTTTATTTAGACATTGTGAAATTATATTTAACGACTCTTTCATTTCAATAATTCTAATTAAATATCTATCATAACAATCACCATTTGTTCCAACTGGAATAGCAAAATCAACTTGATCATATATCTCATAAGGTTGACTTTTTCTTAAATCCCAATTAATACCAGAACCTCGTAGCATTACTCCACTAAATCCCCAATCCATTGCGTCTTTAGAAGAAACAACTCCTACATCAATTAATCTCTGTTTCCAAATTCGATTTTCAGACAACATTTCTTCAATTTCTAATAATCTATTAGTAAACTGCTCTACAAAAATATAAATATCTGAAAGCAAACCTTTAGGTAAATCTACATGAACTCCACCTGGTCTAAAATAAAAAGCATGCATTCGTGCACCAGAAACTCTTTCATAAAATTCCATCAATTTTTCGCGCTCCTCGAAACCCCAAAGCATAGGAGTCATAGCACCAACATCCATAGCGTGACACCCTACTGCAAGTAAGTGATTTAAAATACGAGTAATTTCTGCAAATATTACACGAATATATTTCGCTCTTTCAGGAATTTTACAATTTAATAATTTTTCAACAGCTAAGCAATATGAATGCTCTTGAGCTAGCATAGACACATAATCTAATCGGTCAAAATATGGCAAAGCTTGTAAATAATTTTTATATTCAATTAATTTTTCAGTTCCTCTATGTAAAAGCCCTATGTGTGGAGTTGCTTTTATAACAGTTTCACCTTTTAACTCAAGTAACAACCTTAAAACACCGTGCGCAGCTGGATGCTGTGGTCCGAAATTTAAAGTAAAATTTTTTACTTTTTTTAATAAATCCTTTTTTTTAAAAGTCATAAAGTATATTTAAAATACAAATTTTATTATAGACTGCTAAGCTTAAGTAGACTTGAACTACCGACCTTGCGCTTATCAGGCACATGCTCTAACCAACTGAGCTATAAGCTTTAAACTTATTAATTAAACTCTAAGTTTGACATTATCACATAATGATACTGTACAGATGGAACTGCAAATAAAACAATAGGCATAAATCCATGGTTAACACCACAAATTTCACTACACTGTCCAAAGAAAAGTCCAAATCTTTTGATGAATAAATTAGCTTGATTTAATCTTCCTGGGCAGGCATCTACTTTTATTCCAAAAGATGGGATAGTCCAACTATGTAATACATCTACTGCAGTAATTAACAATCGCAAATGGGTATTTGTAGGTAAGATAACACGTTTATTTGTTTCTAAATTCCGAAAAAAACCCATCGCATTTTTTTCTTTTAATGACTCGTCAGTAAGCATATAGCAAGAATATTTTAAATGCTGAGTACCCGAACAAGAATTAAAATCAGAAATTTCGTAACTCCAGTACCACTGGTGACCTAAAATCTTTAAAGTCAATTCAGGATTTGAAATTTCATCTAAACTATACAGAAGAGAGAAAGACGGTGAAGCTATACTTAAAAGAATTAAAGCAGGAACAGAAGTCCAAATAATTTCTAATGCGTTATTATGAGTAAAATTACTCGGCTTACTGTTACTAAATTCCATAAAGTTTCTTATAACTAAAAATAATAACCAAGCTACTACAGTCACAATTGCAATAATTACAAATAATAAATGAAGGTTAAATAAAAAAATACCTTCCATAACTGTAGTGGCAGGATCTTGAAATCCTAATTGATATGCTGAACTACTATCTCCGAACCAATTACTTATAATTATAAACACAGGGATAGAAGTGTTTTAAAAAACATTTTTATTATTTAATATTAAATCTAAATAAAGGAGATTTTTTAGTCCCAATCTAAAGCACGGACATACCAGACATAGAAAAATCCAATACCTAGCTCAAATAAAAAATCAATCATCGACCAAAAGCCTAAAAGATCTAATTTAGCTAAAGAAACACACCAAGGAATTAAAAACATAATTTCGATATCGAAAATAATGAATAAAATAGCAATTACACAAAATCGAACGTCAAATGTATGGCGAGTATCTTCATAAGGCTCGAAACCACACTCATAAGCCGATAATTTTTCAGGATCCGGATTTTGTTTAACTAAAAAATAAGACGCACCAATAATAACAATGGTTAATAAAACAGCAATTACTAAAAAAGTTAAAAGAATAGAATATTCTTTTTTTATTAAAGAGTCTTCGAAAAAAAACATCATATTATAATCAAAATTTGCCATAGAAAATTTATTTATTACTCCACCAGTATACATTTATAAATAAAAATAACCAAACAACATCAACAAAATGCCAATACCAAATTGCGGATTCAAAACCAAAATGATGTCTATTTGTAAAATGATTTAATACAATACGAATAAATGAAACTAATAATGCAATAGTTCCAACGAAAACGTGGAATCCATGAAATCCAGTTGCCATATAGAAACAAGAACCATATATACCATCACTAATAGTAAAAGGTGCATTTACATACTCAAAACCTTGTAAACAAGTAAAAATAGTAGCTAAAACTAGAGTGAAAAGTAAAGCTACTAAAGTATGTTTTTTAGCTCTAGATAATAAAGCATGATGAGCCCAAGTTACACTTGCACCTGAAGTTAATAAAATAAAAGTATTTGTTAAAGGAACAGTATAAGTACTAATGGTACTAATAGCTTTTGGAGGCCAAACTCCACCTAAGTTATAAGTTGGAGCGATACTAGAATGAAAAAATGCCCAAAAGAATGCAAAGAAAAACATAATCTCCGAAACAATAAATAAAATCATTCCTAACCGTAAACCTTTTTGAACGGTAACAGTGTGTGTATCCTCAAATGTAGCTTCTCGAACAATATCTCGCCACCAAGTATACATTGTATATAAAACAATTAAAAATCCTGTAATTAAAAGATTCCAACCGCCTATAAATTTATGCATATATAAAACAACTCCGCTAGTTAGCATGAAAGCACCAAAAGATGCAAAAATAGGCCAAGGGCTAGGATCTACCAAATGATAAGAATGAGTTGTTTTTAAATATTTAAATTGTTCTTTTAATAATAAAGTATTAGACACTTTACCGTTTTTATTTTTTTGACTCGAGTTAATATTTATTAAATTATTTAAGATATTCATTGTAAGAAATAAGATTTGAACTTATATTTGTTACCAACTTTCTTACTTTTTAGAAAAATAAAGTTTTTAAATTATAAAAATCTCTTTTTAGAAGTATTCGCATTAGTATGAGTTCTTTGACCTCGTACAGGTAATCCTTGTCGTAATCTGATACCTCTATAAGATTTGATAGAAAATAAACGATTTTTATCTAAAGATTTTATTTTTTTTAAATCACCTAAAACAACTATATTTGAGGATTCCAAAAACTGAACAAGTTTCGAAATCTGCTCTTTAGTTAAATCTTTTATTTTTAAATTTTTTGAGAAACCCAATTTTTTACAAATTAGATTAGAATTAGATTGTCCTATACCAAAGACACGTGTCATTGCGAAAGAAACCGACTTATTTTCCGGTAACTCTGATTCAAATAAATAAACCATTTTAAAAATAAAGTAACTCTACCAAATAATTTACACTCATATGAATTGAACTTAAAAATATATTAGGATAAATACCAATAATAAAAGTACCTAAGATTAAAGGTAAAAATAATACACTTTCTCTAAAACTTAAATCTAAAAATGTTTGAGTGTACTGAATTTTTAAATTACCAAAAGCAATTCTATTAAATAGCCATAACGAATAAGCTCCACTAATAATTACTCCAGTTGCTCCTAGGAAAGTAATTGTTGTATTAACTTTAAATGACCCTACTAATATTAAAAACTCCCCAACAAAACTACTAGTTCCTGGAAAAGCAATATTTGCAATGGTAAAAAACAAAAACACTGCTATGTATAGCGGCATAACTGTGGCAAGTCCACCATAATACTGGACAATTCTCGTTCTATATCGATCATAAACAACCCCAATTACAAGAAACAAAGCACTTGCAACAAAACCATGACTTAAACTTTGTAAAATAGCCCCTTCAAGACCGATATTGTTAAAGCTAAAAATACCAATTATAACTAGATTCATGTGAGCTATGGATGTATAAGCAATAATTCTTTTAAAGTCGGTTTGACGAATAGCAGTAAACGAAGTATAAATAATTCCGACAGCAGCAATAGTATACACAAGTGGAGTAAAAAAGAACGAAGCTTTAGGAAAAAGAGGAAGAGAAAAACGAATAAAACCATATGTCCCTAATTTTAATAAAACTCCAGCTAAAATAACAGAACCTGCCGTAGGAGCTTCAACATGTGCTTCAGGCAACCATAAATGAACAGGAAGCATAGGAACTTTACTAGCAAATGCTATGAAAAAAGTTAACCACATGATTTTTTGTTCTATATCTGAAAATCCAAATGTTAATAAGGTTTCATAGTCAGTAGTTCCGACCTGGCTAAATATATAAAGTATTGATAAAAGCATAACGACTGATCCTAGTAAAGTATATAAGAAAAAATAGTAAGATGCTAATATTTTTCGTTCTCTAGAACCCCAAATACCAATGATCAAAAACATTGGAATTAACACACTTTCGAAAAAAATATAGAAAAGTAATAAATCTAATACACAAAAAGTTCCAATTAAAAAAAAATCTAACACTAAAAAAGCAATTAAAAATTCTTTTACATTTGCACTAACAGAATTCCAGCTAGTTAAAAGACATAGAGGTATTAATAAAGTTGTTAAAAGTAAAAAAAATAAAGAAATTCCATCTACACCTAAAATGAAATTTATATTAAAATTAGGAAACCAAAATAATTTAACAACAAATTGAAAAGAACCAACAGAATTTTGAAAAAAACCCCAAACAAGCAAAGAGGTAGTAAAAGATAAAGAAGCTGAAGTTAAAGCTATAAGCTTCATCAATTTCAGTTTTTTTGCAGGGGTAAATAATAATAGAACAATCCCAAAAATTGGGAATAATAAAGTATAGATTAATAAATTTTTTACCATAATTTTTGTTTATTACACTCTATAGGATTTGAACCTATGACCATCAGTTTAGAAAACTGTTGCTCTATCCAACTGAGCTAAGAATGCATCTCTAAATTTAAAAAAATAAATCGTTAATGAAAAAGGGACTCGAACCCCTGACATTTGGATTATGATTCCAACGTTCTAACCAACTGAACTATTCCATCTTTATTTCTTAAAAGGATAATCGATAGGAAGACTTGAATAAGTAACAGGATCTACAAATAGAGCTAAAGAAATCTTATAGCAAGCCAAGTATAATAAAGTTGGGTTACAGAATAAAAAAATTAATGCAAATATTAAGATACTTAGAATAATAGTTTTTTCCGAGTTAATAGGATAATATAATTTTCCTACTAAAATATTTTCAAAATACAATACCTTTATTAATCGAATATAATAAAAAGTAGAAACTACACTAAATACAATACTAGCTAAAGCTGGTAAATAATACGAATTAATAATTAGAGGCAAAAAGACACCTAGCTTAGCTAAAAATCCAACAAGAGGTGGAATTCCTGCAATAGAAAACATAGTAAGCGATAATGCTAAAGAAAGAGATATATTAGATTTTCTCAATAAAGCCAAATCCCCTAACTCTTTATTGTACTTAGTTGTAATATTTTTTCTTTTTAATCTTAAAAATAACAGAATAGACCATACGCATAAGCTAGAAATCATATAAATTATCATATAAACTAGTGCCATTTGAACTCCAGTGAAAGTATCGGAACCCATTGCAATTAATATATAACCCATATGACTAGTAGAACTATAAGCTAATAAAGTTTTTAATTTTCGTTGCTTTAATCCTCCAAAAGAACCGACGAAAATACTAAAAACTCCAATAGATAAAAAATAAAAGTCCCACCATTCTTTTATCTCAAAAAAAGCCATATGACAAAGTCTGATTAAAACTACTAGGATACTTAATTTAGTAATCACTGCAAAAAATATAGTTGAACTAGTAGGAGATCCTTCATAAACATCTAAAGACCATAAATGAAACGGAGCTGCTGCTAATTTAATAAATAAACTAAATAGAATTAAAGTTAAACCTATTTCCACAAAATTAAAATACTCAATTGTATAACCAAACAATAAGTCATCAAAAGTTAAATCGTAAACTTCGATAAGTCGAGCGTAACTTGCTCTAAAACTAAATGAGAAAAGCCACGACTCAAAAAAAAAACTTGGTAAATAACCTATTCCAGGAAACCACTGTACCATAACGTAATCGTAAATAGAAGCATTATACAGTCGATAAAAATCAAAAAAATTTATAGACCCGGTAAAGCCATAAATAAATGAACTTCCTAATAAAAAAAAGGCAGACGAAACAGCACCGGTAATAAAATATTTTATACCACTTTCAACCGAATAACTTGATGTTTTTTTGAAAGAAGCTAAAACATATAAAGCAAGGCTAGATAATTCGATTGCTAAATATGTAAGTAATAAATCATTACTACTACACATGATTAATAAACCTAAAACAGAAAATAAAATAATAATTAAATATTCAAATGATGTTAACTTCTGCTCTTTTAAAGAATCAGCAACAAATAAAAAATAAACCCCTGAAAAAAAACATAACCAAAATCGTGTAAAAGACGCCAGAGAGTCATAAATTACTGCATTACTAAATGACAAGATATCCATAAAATACGATGCCGAAGTAAGATCATCGTTTAAAATTAAATAACATGCCATAAAAAGTATTAAAGCCATACACTCACTAACCGCCTTTTGTAACATTAGTCCATTTGAATTATAAGTGATCAAAGTAATCACTATTAATATATAAATAATACTAAGAGTAATAAAATACTCAGGAAATACAGTGAAAGACTGTAAAGAAACTACATTATATAAATTATTTACCATCAAATTTGTCAAAGAAGAAACTCGAATTTCGAGATAATTGTTTAGAAATAGACTGTTCTAATATTTGGCTTTTATTAAAATTATTTGTTAAGTAAACAACTCCAATTAAAACAAGTAATAAAGTAAAACCAGCAATCAAAAAATGTAAAACAAAATAAGAATATAAAACATGGCCGTAAACTTCAACGTCAGATACAGAATCAACCATGTCATACCAATTTTGATATTTATTAAAGTAAAAAGAATTAGCTAAAAAATTGGTATTAAAATGATCAGAAACTAAATTTAATAGAGGGATAAGGAAGAAAATGAAAAAAACAAAGCCTACAGGAATATATTTTAGAGCATTCTTTGATAAATTAATTGATTTTGTATCTAACATCATAATAGCAAATAAAAATAAAACGGCTATCGCACCTACATAAATCACAATGAAAAGTAATGCTAAGAACTCACATTCTAACAAAAATAATAAAAAAGATGAAAAAATAAAACACCCTACAAGGAATAATAAAGAAAAAACTGGATGTTTTGATACAATAACCATGAAAGCACAAAAAACTAAAAGAGAGGAAAATATTATAAACAATGTATTAGAATTCATTTAATAAGGTATATAATTTATAGGATAAAAAAAGATTGAAATTTTTTGATAGGAATTTGGCATATCATTACTAATTCACTCAATATTTAATATTGACATATTTTATTGTAAAAACAAAATAAATACTTAAAAATTGAACAACACATAAAATAAATAATAATAATTATTATTGAGTAGGAAATTTTTTTATAAAATGTTACAAATTTTTTATCATTTTCCAAAAATATAGCATATTTTTTGAAAAAAAACTTAATTCTTTGATATTAGTATACATTTTTACGAAATTAAACAATTAAAATTTTTTAAATGATTCCCTACAAACAGTATTTGAAAAAAATTTTAATAAACACTTGAGTTCAAAACGAGTTCAGGTTAAAGATATGAAAATAGGGATCGAACCTATAAATCACCTAGTTGATTTTCACATTTTTCCAGCTACACGTTCCCGTACAGCTACCTTGTTACGACTTCATCCAAATCGCTAATTTTTCAATCGGTTAGAACAAAGTCAAACCTTCAAGTAAAACTAACTTTCTGCATGTGACGGGCGGTTTGTACAAGGCTAATTGACATATTCACCGCAACATTCTGATTTGCGATTACTAGTGATTCCAACTTCATGTAAACGAGTTGCAGCTTACAATCCGAACTGGGAAAACTTTTAGGAGATTAACAAAAATTTAATTTTAGTTACTTTTTGTAATTTTCATTGTAGCACGTGTGTAGCCCAATTCATAAGGGTCACATTGACTTGGCTTAATTCTTCCTTCCTTCAACTTATAATTGACTGTAACTTTAAAGCTTTTTCTAAATTACTTTAGAAAAGTAAATGATTAAAGTCAAGAGTTGCGTTCGTTAAGGGAACTAACCAAACATCTCACGACACGAACTGACGACAGTCGTGCAACACCTGTAATATTTCATTTTTTTAATTATCAACAATAAATAAAAATAAAAATGTAATATTATGTCAAGAATTGGTAAGGTTTTGCGCGGATTATCGCATTAAACCACATGCTCCACCACTAGTATTAGCCCCCGTCAATTTCTTTGAGTTCCAACCTTGCGATCGTACTCCTCAGGCGGAGTGTTTATAGCGTTAGCTTAAAAATCTAAATAAATTTTAATTTTTACATTAAATTTCAACACTCATAATTTACAGTATGGACTACCAGGGTCTCTAATCCTGTTTGCTACCCATACTTTCGTCCCTCAACGTCAGTTTTTACCAAAAAGTCGCCTTCGCTAATGGTATTCCTTTATATATTTACAGATTTTACCCTTTCGTATAAAATTCTACTTTTCTGTATAAAACTCAAGCAAAGCAGTATTACAAGCTGTTTTAAAGTTGGGCTTTAAATTTTAACAAGTAACTTACTTTACCGTCTACGGACTCTTTACGCCCAGTCATGATGAATAACGCTTGCCCTTCCCGTATTACCGCGACTGCTGGCACGAGTATTAGCCAGGACTAATTCTTAAGTAATGTCATTATCATTCTTAATAAAGAAGTTTACAATCAAAAAAACCGTCTTTCGTTCATTTAGTATTGCTGGATCAGACTTTCGTCCATTGTCCAATATTCCTCACTGCTGGCCGAAAACTCAGCCTGGACCTTATTTCAGTTCCAGTGTGGTTGATCATCCTCTAAGACCAACTAAAGATCAAAGGCTTGGTAAGCTATTAAATTTACCAACTACCTAATCTTACGCAGACCCATCTTTTAGCAGAAATACAAATTAATATTGTAAAACTTTTAAAATATTCATGATTTATGGATTTTGTCATGAACTAAAAGGTAGCAGTCTGCGTTTTCCTCACCCGTTCGCCACGAAAATAATTCCGTTAGACTTGCATGTGTAAAGCATACTAGTAGCGTTCATTCTGAGCCAGAATAAAACTCATATTATAATAACATAAAATATTGATATAAAATTAAGTTAATTTGAATTTAAATCTAAATTTGAATTATGAAATAATGTATAAAAATTTCACAAAGTTAAAAAATTTAAGTAATTTAATTTTAGTACTTGTCAGCTAAAAATTTTACAATTCTTACACTTCAAGCCTATCTATGTAATAGTCTTTTACATTTATATAAAAACTGATTTCAAGGTTAATTTCTCGCTTAGATGCTTTCAGCGATTATTTATTACGAATTTAGCTACTCGACAGTGCTATTGGTATAACAATCGATTCACCAGAGATTCGCTTTCTCCGGTCCTCTCGTACTAGGATTTAGTCCTTTCAGTTTTCAACACCTACGGTAGATAGGGACCAAACTGTCTCACGACGTTCTAAACTCAGATCATGTACCGCTTTCATTGGCGAACAGCCAAACCCTTGGAACCACTTACAGCTCCAGGATGCGATAATCCAACATCGAGGTGCCAAACCATTCCGTCGATAGGGTCTCTAGAGAATGATTAGCCTGTTATCCCCGGCGTACCTTTTATTCATTGAGCGATAACCATTTCCACTTAGAATTATCGGATCACTATAACCGACTTTCGTCCCTGTTTGATTTGTCAATCTTACAGTCAAGCAAGTATATACTATTGCGCTTTAAAATTGGTATATATCAATTTAAACTTACCTTTGTGTGCCTCCGTTACTCTTTAGGAGGCGACCGCCCCAGTCAAACTACCCATTATACACTGTTTTAAATAAATTAGTAATAAAAAATTTTAAGAGTGGTATTTCAAAGATCGTTTAAGTAATTTGCTTACGCAAAGACTTATTTATTTAATAAAAATTATTAAATAAATGTCAACTCCCACTTATTCTGCACATAAAAATTTTTATGACAATATATAACTATAGTAAAGGTGCACGGGGTCTTTCCGTCTAGCCGCAGGTACTCCGCATCTTCACGGAAAGTTCAATTTCACTGAGATTATGTTGGAGACAGTAGGACAGTCGTTACGCCATTCATGCAGGACACCAATTAAATGCCAAGGAATTTCGCTACCTTAGGACCGTCAGAGTTACAGCCGCCGTTTACTGGGAGTTAGGATCGAAGCGTAATTACTTCTTTCTTTAATCTTGCAGCACTGGGCAGGCGTCAGTCTCAATACATCTTTTTACAAATTAGCAGAGACCTGTGTTTTTAATAAACAGTCGCTGTCCTCGATTCTGTGACAACTTTATAAGGTTGCCCCTATAAAGTTACTCCTTCTTCCGAAGTTACGGAGTCATTTTGCCGAGTTCCTTCAACATAATTATCTCAAGCGTCTTAATTTACTAAATTTGTCCACCTGTGTCGGTTTAAGTACGGTTTTAAAATTTAAAGCTATTTCTTGAAAATAATATAAAACTTTTATTTTTACCATAAAATAAAAATAATATTTTTATTTTGTCACTATAAATTAATAAAAAAATTTCATTTTTTACCCATCGATTAAAACTTTCGTTTTTCTCTTAGAGACCGATTAACTTTTACCAAAACGGATTAGCCTTGTTTTGGAAACCTAGGACTTAAGACGACAATGTTTCGCACATTGTTTATCGTTACTCATATCAACATTTTCACTCCTGAATTTTCTAAATTATGTTGTCCATAATTTTTCACAAACATACAGGACGTTCTGCTACCATTAAACAATTTTTCTTTGTTTAATCTACGGTTTCGGTAAATAGTTTAAGTCCCTTTACATTTTCAATGCAAAAAAACTCGACCAATAAGCTGTTACGCTTTCTTTTGAGGCTGGCTGCTTCTAATCCTACCTATCGGTTGTCATCATTCTTTCACATTTTTTTCACTTAACTATTTTTAAGGACCTTAACCTTTAGTCTGGGCTGTTTCCCTCTCGACTATAGATCTTAGCATCTATAGTCTGTCTGCTTAAAGTCTTTTAAATTGTATTCGAAGTTTTAATAAACTCAGTAAGATTTTACTCCCCATTGCTTATCAAGAGCTCTACCCCAAATTAAAGAAATTTTAAACGCTCTACTTAAATAGATTTCGCAGAAAACCAGCTATCTCTAAGTTTGATTGGCCTTTCACCCCTAACCACAAGTCATCCCAGTATTTTTCCACATACACGGGTTCGGTCCTCCAATAAGTATTACTACTTGAAATTCAACCAGCTCATGGTTAGATCACTTAGTTTCGGGTCTTATTTTAGAAACTTAAAAACATTTTAAAATTCAATTTCTTTTCGCCTACGTAGATATTTTACTTAAGCTCGCTACTAAAATAAACTTGTTGATCCATTATACAAAAGGTACGTTGTCACTTTATAAAGCTACAACTGTTTGTTTGCATTAAAATTCATTATCTTTTCAATTTTATAAAATCTTTTTCACCTTTCCTTCACAGTACTTTTCACTATCAAACATCAAAAATTTTAGACTTTGAGGGTGGTCCCCCAATATTCAATCAATACACGACTTGTATCAATTTACTTTAATCAAAAGTTAAAATTAAGTAGAATTTTACAGGGTTTTTACCTTCTCTGACTTTTTAAAAAATTAAATTCTAAATTATAACTTTTTAGTCTAAATCGCACATTCGCTCTCCACTACTAATGCTATCTCGGTTGATTTCTTTCTTAGTTACTGAGATGATTCAGTTCACTAAGTTGAATTATGTTAATTATAAAATTAACACAAGTTTAAATTAAACAAAACTTGGTTTTCCATAATGGGAAATTGTAGTTCTCAGCAAAATATTTTACTCGCTACAAAATTTTGTTGTTAAACACCCACTTTTTATTTTTTGATGTATAGGAATTCCTTTAATGCATTATAAAACTTTTTAACTAGGCGAATAATAGGATTTGAACCTATGACCTCTAGAACCACAATCTAGCACTCTAACCAACTGAGTTATACCCGCCAAATTGAATTTGAAGACTTTTTCAAATTCAACTATCTTATCTTTATGTTCGTTAAAACGAAATATGAACATTCAATTTTACTTACAGATTTAAAATCTTTAACAAAAATCCTATAAATGTTTATAAATTTACAAAGCTGAGGATTTATTCTCGAACAAAAGAGTTTACAATTCTACGAATTATTGTTTAAACTCTTCATTTTTATGTTTGATTTATTTATTCAATTAATTCTAAATTTGAGAATTAATTACGTGGTACTTTTTTCTGTGGGAGTTGGCTCGTAAAGAATAAAAAATGCTGAAACAAAAACTAGAATAAATACTATTCGATCATTAAATAATGAAAACTGCACGAATGCCTCTCGGAAACCTAAAAGAAAAGTTACTCCCATTAAAATTAAAAAAGTATAATGGTAAATAAACCCAGTCTGCATCTTATGTAAACCAGAACCGATTTTTAAAGCAACACTTGATAAACCAGTAGGACCAAGGATTTCAAAAATACCTCTATCAACAAATTTATAACTAGTTGAATAACCAAATTTAAAGAAAAACTGCGCTAAATATTCGTTATAAATTTTATCAAAATACCATTTTCGATTCAAGAAATTATAAATTTTTTTACCAACAAAAGAAGTCTTTAGTTTGAATAACAAATCTGATCGAAATGAATACAAGAAATAAGCCGATAAAACTCCTAATAAACTTAATTTTACAGGTAAAGTTTTATAAAAGGTAGGTATAAATTCAGCATCAAATAGATTCATATTAGAAGCATTAACATAAATAGCACTTCCAAAAAACGGAGTTCCAACACCTACAATCATATCTTTAGTATAATATCCTACTAACATACTAGGGATTGACAAACTAGCCAATGCTATGCAGATATTCAAACCGGAATCAGCAGCATAAGAAATTACTTTTTTATAACCATTAGGCTTTGATAAAAAAGTTAAATATGCTAATCTAGTTGAATAAAAAGCTGTAAAGAAAGCTCCAAAAGTTCCTAAAAAATAACTAAAATAACCAGGTAGAGTATATTTACCATAAGCTACTTCTAAAATTAAATCTTTAGAATAAAAACCAGTTAAAAAAGGAAAACCAATTAATGCTAAAGAGCCGATTGTCATCATTGCATAAGTGAAAGGTAGAAGAGATTTTAAACCCCCCATTTTTCGCATATCTTGTTCATCAGCAACCGCATGAATAACCGATCCGGCTCCTAAGAAAAGTAATGCCTTAAAAAATGCGTGATTAGATAAATGAAAAAAACCTACTGAATAATTCGATAATCCACATGCGAAAACCATGTAACCTAATTGGCTACAGGTAGAGTAAGCTATAACACGCTTTAAATCATTTTGTAATAAACCAGTTGTAGACGCAAAAAATGCAGTAAGTGCACCAACTATAGTAATTATTTCTAAAACATTAGGAATAAACTCATATAAAAAAGAACTTCGAACAATTAAAAATACACCTGCGGTAACCATCGTAGCAGCATGAATTAAAGCAGACACTGGAGTTGGTCCTTCCATGGCATCAGGTAACCAAGTATGTAGCCCTAACTGAGCTGATTTACCAACAGCTCCTAAAAATAAGAAAATTCCAATAGCTGTTAATAAATTTACATCTAAATTTAAAAAATTAATAATTTTATCTTTAAAAAATGGGGTTAGAACAGCAACACTTGCATAATCGATCGACTTATAATTAACAAAAATCAAAAAAATTCCCATTAACAAACTAAAATCTCCAATACGATTTATCAACATTGCTTTTATAGCAGCTTTATTTGCTTGAATTCTAGTAAACCAAAAGTTAATTAATAAGTATGAGCATAAACCAACACCTTCCCAACCAACAAACATTTGCACAAAGTTATCAGCTGTTACTAAAATAAGCATAAAAAAAGTGAACAAAGATAAGTAAGACATAAAACGAGAAATATGAGGATCGTGTGACATATATTCAGTAGAATATAAATGAACCAAAAATGATATAAAGGTAACAACTACACACATAGAAGCAGTCAAGCTATCGAACATAAAACCCCAATCAATGTTCAAGACTTCAGAACTAATCCAAGTAGTTAATTTTATATAAACAAAACAACCCGAAAACGCAACCTCATAAAACACAAAAAGTGATAACAAAAAAGATAAAAACAAACAACCTGTTGTTATTATAGCAGAACCCCAAGATCCTAAATATCTACCGAATAATCCAGCAAGACAAGAACCAATAATAGATAAAAACACTAGTAGTAAATACATTTTTAATAATTAGAATTAGAAAAGGTGGGATTCGAACCCACGATATAGAGAGTTTCTATATAGAAATTTAGCAGATTTCCGCTATAAACCACTCAGCCACTTTTCCGCTATATAAACACTTCTTAAAAATTAAGACTTATGCCGAACTAATGCTGCTTCAATTTTACCAACTACTGGAATAATAACTAAGAAGAACATAAAGTAATAAACAGTAGCTACTTGAGAAACAAGTTTATAAGTATCTGTTACTGGTTTTTGACCAGCGATGACTAAAATAACAAAATCAGCAAGGAATAACCAAAAGAAAAATTTAAAAATAGGTCGATAAGTTGTATTCCGAATTTCTGATGAATTAATGAAAGGTATTAAAAATAATACAGCAATTGAACCAAACATAGCAATAATTCCTCCTGTTTTATGTGGAATACCCCGTAAAATTGCGTAATAAGCTAAAAAATACCATTCAGGAACAACATGTCGTGGAGTTTCAAAAGGATCAGCTGGAATACAATTATCTGGATGATTTAACACATTAGGGAAATAAAAAACAAAAGTAGCAAAAAAAACTAAAAAACAAGATAAAGCAAATAAATCTTTAGAAGCATAATAAGGATAAAATGGAACATCATCTACTCCAGTATCAGATCCTATAGGACTATTTGAACCTACTTTGTGAAGTAATGCCAAATGAATTAAAGTAAATCCAGCAATAAAGAATGGTAGTAAAAAATGAATAACAAAAAATCGGTTCAGAGTTGGATTCTTAATGGTATAACCTCCCCATAACCATTCAACAATAGCGCTACCAACCACTGGAATAACAGTAACCATACTTGTAATTACAGTTGCACCCCAGAAACTCATTTGACCCCATGGTAAAACATAACCAGTGAAAGCAGTTCCCATCATTAAAAAGAATAAGATAACTCCAGAAACCCAAAGCCATTCACGTGGCTCCATATAAGAACCATAATATAAACCTCTACAAATATGAGAATAAACAACTATAAAAAACATAGAAGCACCATTCGCATGTACGTAACGAATTAACCAACCATTTTTTATATCTCTCATTATATACTCAACACTACTAAACGCTAAGTCAACATTTGGAGCGTAGTGCATTGATAAAAAAATACCAGAAACCATTTGAATAACTAGACAAATACCAGCTAGAGAACCAAAACTCCAAGCATAAGTTAATGTAATTGGGGTTGGGTAATGGATTATATGACTATCGATTAATGCAAAAAAATATGATTTGTTTAATCGTGGTAAATTAACGGGCAACAACGACTTAAGGCTAATTTGAAGTTGTAATAAAAAACTTGACAACGAAAAACTAGGTCGAACTATACCACTTGGTAGATTAATTAACGGACTTGATGTAATACGATTATGTGAACTATTCATAAATGTAAGAGATAAGAGTTGAACTTATATTTTCAGGGCATGAGCCTGACTGGTTACCGTTACCACACCCTTACAAAAGGATAAAATATGTAGGGAGAATAAGATTATATTAACAATAAATTGAAAAAATTCAAGTATAACAAAATCTATAAACTCAACTATTTAAATTATTCTGCTACTTCTTTTGATAATAAAGCATCTGCTAATACTGCAAAGAAGATAATTACTGAAAATCCAGACACATAAGAACCCCAAGAAGCAATTTTATTAAATACATAAAATGCGTCAGGGTAATCTGGAATTCTTCTAGGCATACCAGCTACTCCTAGGAAATGCATTGGAAAGAATGTTAGATTTACTCCTACGAAGAATACCCAAAAATGTAATTGACTTAAAAATTCAGAATACCGTAAACCTGTAATTTTATTAAACCAATAATAAGTTCCAGCAAAGATTGAGAAAACTGCACCCATTGATAATACATAATGGAAATGAGCTGTTACATAATAAGTATCATGTAATCCAATATCAATACCTGAGTTAGCTAAAACTACACCAGTTACTCCTCCTACAGTAAATAGGAAAATAAATCCTAAAGCAAATAAGATAGGAGCTTTAAATTCTACAGAACTACCCCATAAAGTTGCTAACCAACTGAAAATTTTAATTCCAGTTGGAATTGCAATAATCATAGTTGCAGCTGTAAAGTAAGCTCGTGTATCGATATCTAAACCAACAGTGTACATATGGTGAGCCCAAACGATAAATCCTAATACTCCAATTGAAATCATAGCATAAACCATTCCTAAATAACCAAAAATAGGTTTTTTTGCTGCACTAACAATTACGTGACTAATAATACCAAATCCAGGTAAAATCAAAATATATACTTCTGGGTGACCAAAAAACCAAAATAAATGTTGATATAAAACAGGATCACCACCTCCAGCAGGGTCAAAGAAAGTTGTATTGAAATTACGATCTGTTAATAGCATAGTAATAGCACCTGCTAATACTGGTAAAGCAAGAAGTAATAAAAAAGCAGTAATAAAAATAGACCACACGAATAGAGGTAATCGATGAAATGGTAAATTTTTCGCTCTCATATTTGTTATGGTACAAATAAAGTTAATAGCTCCTAAAATAGAAGCTGCACCTGACAAGTGCAAGCTAAAAATTGCTAAATCAACAGCTCCTCCTGAGTGAGCTGTAATTCCAGATAGTGGAGGATAAACAGTCCAACCAGTACCAACACCTGCTTCACATAACACTGATCCAATTAATAATAATAATGATGGTGGAAGTAACCAAAAACTAATGTTATTCATTCGTGGAAAAGCCATGTCAGGAGCTCCGATCATTAATGGAACAAACCAATTACCGAAACCTCCAATTAAAGCAGGCATTACTAAAAAAAATACCATAATAAACGCATGACCTGTTACAATTACATTATATAAATGATAATTGAAGTCTAATGCTGAAGAACCAGGTTGAGCTAAACTTATTCGAATGAATAGAGATAAAGCGGTACCTGCCAATCCAGAAATTGCCGCAAATATTAAATATAAAGTTCCAATATCTTTATGATTTGTTGAGAAAAGCCATCTTACAGCAAAGTTATAAATACTATTATTGTGTGTAGCTGCCAT